CCTATTGTATAGATCTATCGGTTTTTGATAGATACGTATTTATCTAGATATACAAGATCTTAAATCCAAAAATATAAGACGAAATAACTTAACGCTTTTTTTATTGTTGTGTTGGATCCACAATTAATCCTACGGATCCTTAGGATTGGTGTATTCTTATACTTGTAATGGAATTAATAATGGAATTAATTCCATTAGTATTTTTTCTATTATAGTATAGCTTGATCCTGCGTTTTTGGATCATGGATCGAGCCAAGCAGCCTCTTTTACCCATCCTGTATATTGTCCTTTTCGTTCTGTGTTGGAATAGAAACTGATTAGATTAGTAGGCGAGATTTTACAAAAAAGGTTTATTCATAGCATAGGAGAAACAGCTTTTTCAATACCCCCTCGTTATTAGTTAATAACCCTATTGATTGGATTTATATGTTTATTCTGATCGGAATATTCAAATGATTTTTATCGAATGACTATTCATCTATTGTATTTTCATGTAAATGACTATTCATCTATTGTATTTTCATGTAAATTAGGGGCAAGAAAGTTCTATGGAAAAATGGTGGTTCAGTTCGCTCTTGTTTAGCGGGGAGTTAGAATACAGGTGTAGGCTAAGTAAATCAATGGCCAGTTTTGGTCCTTTTGAAAATCCCAGTGTAAGTGAAGATCCAATTATAGATGATATGGATAAAGACGTGTCTAATTGTAGTGACAAGTCTAATTACAGTAATGTTGATCATTTAGTCGGCGGCGGATCCATTCGGAATTTAATATCGGATGAGACTTTTTTCGTTATGGATAGTAATAGGGACGGTTATTCCATATATTTTGATATTGAAAATAAAAATTTTGAGATTGACACCGATCATTCTTTTCTAAGTGAACTAAAGAGTTCCTTTTATAGTTATCAGACTTCGAGTTATATGAATAATGCAACTAAAAGTGACGATAATCGCCACAACCATTACATGTATGATACTAATTCTAATTATAGTTGGAATAATCACATTACTAGTTGCATTGACAGTTATCTTCGTTCTCACATTTGTATTGATAGTTATATTTTAAGCAATAGTGACAATTACAGTGATAGTTACATTTATAGTTACATTTGTGGCGAAAGCGGAAATAGTAGTAAAAGCGGGAGTTCCAGTATCAAAACTAGCAAAGACGGTATAAGATCTAATAATTTAAATGTAACTCAAAAATACAGGCATTTGTGGATTCAATGCGAAAATTGTTATGGATTAAATTATAAGAAATTTTTAAAATCCAAAATGAATATTTGTGAACAGTGTGGATGTCATTTGAAAATGAGTAGTTTCGATAGAATTGAAAGTTCGATTGATCCAGGTACTTGGGATCCTATGAATGAAGACATGGTCTCTCTGGATCCCATTCAATTTCATTCGGAGGAGGAACCTTATAAGGATCGTATTGATTCTTATCAAAAAAATACAGGATTAACTGAGGCTGTTCAAACAGGCACAGGTCAATTAAATGGCATTCCCGTAGCAATTGGGGTTATGGATTTTCAGTTTATGGGGGGTAGTATGGGATCCGTAGTAGGTGAAAAAATCACACGTTTGGCTGAATATGCTACCAATAAACTTTTACCTCTTATTCTAGTGTGTGCTTCCGGAGGAGCACGCATGCAAGAAGGAAGTTTGAGCTTGATGCAAATGGCTAAAATATCTTCCGCTTTATACGATTATCAATCAAATAAAAAGTTATTTTATGTCGCAGTCCTTACATCCCCTACCACAGGTGGGGTGACGGCTAGTTTTGGTATGTTGGGAGATATCATTATTGCTGAACCCAACGCTTACATTGCATTTGCGGGTAAAAGAGTAATTGAACAAACATTGAATAAGACAGTACCCGAGGATTCACAAGTGGCTGAATATTTATTCCATAAGGGCTTATTCGATCCAATCGTACCACGTAATCCTTTAAAGGGCGTTCTGAGTGAATTATTTCGGCTACATGCCTTCTTTCCTTTGAATCAAACTTAGATTAAGTAGAGCTGTAGAGTAGAGTCTTCATTTTTAATTTATTAATTAATTTAATAATTAATAAAACGGAATAATTTTTTTAAAATGAAAATTCTTAAATTATAAGACAAGAGCACAAAATAACTAATAATATGAATAATAAAAAAGTGTATTATCATACATATATTTCGTGTAGAAACGTGTAGAAGGGTGAATAAGTCCGTTTATTTACATATTTTTTATTTACACATTTTTTTTTATAGGTATTTAGTAAAAAAAAAATTATTAAAACATATACTTATATACTCCTTAATTTAGCTATATACTCACTTAGGTATACTTAGTATAATATATAATATAAGTATAATATAATTATTATATATAAAATATCTTTATAACAATATAAGGTTAAAAAAAAATTAATATAAAACAATAAATAAAAATAACAGGTACAAATATTAAATCGAGGTACCCATTCAATGATAGCTTTCAACAACTTTCCCTCCATTTTTGTGCCTTTAGTAGGCTTAGTATTTCCGGCAATTGCAATGGTTTCTTTATCTCTTCATGTTCAAAAAAACAAGATTTTTTAGATACTATAGGGACAACTCTTATCCATTTTTTTTTTTTTTTTTTTTTTCAAAACTGACTTTGATCATAACACCCATATCTATTTAGTAGAATATGGTATAACATGTGGCTTCTTTCGAGCCTAAGCTCTTATGTATGTGTAAACATGATATATGGTAAATGAATTCTAACAATTTTCAAATGGATCGGTATCGGGGAGAATTTCGGAAACGGAAAGTCAATATATCTATATGTGGATATCTATAGGAAATCATATGAAAGAGATGTTATTATTTTAGTTTGGATCTAAGCAATTCGATGAATTTTTCTAAAAGGTTCACATCATAGTAGTGCTGGTTGATGAGAGTTACTTCGGAAACAAAAAAAGTAAAATAAATTTTATTTTTGTTATTCTTCCAATTCCAATAAAATGCAACTAGGTCTAGTGAGAGTATGAGTTGGCGATCAGAACGTATATGGATAGAACTTATAGCGGGATCTCGAAAAATAAGTAATTTCGGTTGGGCCCTTATTCTTTTTTTAGGTTCATTAGGGTTTGTATTGGTTGGAACCTCCAGTTATTTTGGTAGGAATTTTATATCTTTATTTCCTTCTCAGCAAATAAATTTTTTTCCGCAGGGGATCGTGATGTCTTTCTATGGGATCGCGGGTCTTTTTATTAGCTCCTACTTGTGGTGCACAATTTCGTGGAATGTAGGTAGTGGTTATGATCGATTCGATATAAAAGAGGGGATAGTGTGTATTTTTCGTTGGGGATTTCCTGGAAAAAACCGTCGCATATTTCTGCGATTCCTTATGAAAGATATTCAGTCCATCAGAATAGAAAATAAAGAGGGTCTTTTTGCTCGTCGGGTCCTTTATATGGAAATCAGGGGCCAGGGGGCCATTCCCTTGACGCGTACTGATGAGAATTTGACTCCACGAGAAATTGAGCAAAAAGCTGCTGAATTGGCCTATTTCTTGCGCGTACCAATTGAAGTATTTTGAAAAAAGGAACTGAAAAATGAATACTTTGCAAGAGGGAAAAAACTCAAGAACCCTCTTTTTTTTTCTATACCATAACTTAACGGAAGTTTGTTCTGAACGCCTATTCGAGCCAAAGTAAACGTATACGAAGCAACCCTAAAACGAAATTTTTTGTGTCCATAATTTTTTTTTTATTTTCATATTTGATATTTTATTTAATAGAACGGGAGTTCTTTCGTCTCGAAACCCAACTAATATTAATTTGAAGTGGGCTCTTTCTTATTCTATTTCTGTATTCTTTCTAGATTCAAGGACTAACCTAACCACTATACGGCATCACAAATAACAACCTCGCAATAGATTAATGGGCTCGATGGCTTGGGATATAACTTATGCTTGATAGAAATATTAGTATCATATAGAGTCGACGCATGGGGTGAGTTCATTAAAACTTCAAAAATTCACAGACGAAAAATGGCAAAAAAGAAAGTATTCATTTCCCTTCTATATCTTGCATTTATAGTATTTTTGCCTTGGTGGATCTCTCTCTCATTTAAAAAAAGTCTGGAATCTTGGATTACTAATTGGTGGAATATTAGGCAATCCGAAATTTTTTTGAATGATATTCAAGAAAAGAGTATTCTAAAAAAATTCATAGACTTAGAGGAACTCCTTCGTTTGGAGGAAATGATAAAGGAATACCCAGAAACGCATTTACAAAAGCTTCGCGTCGAAATCTACAAAGAAACGACCCAATTGATCAAGATGCACAATGAGGATCGTATCCATACAATTTTACACTTCTCGACAAATATAATCTGTTTCGTTATTCTAAGTGGTTATTCTATTCTAGGTAATGAAGAACTTGTTATTCTTAACTCTTGGGTTCAAGAATTCCTATATAACTTAAGCGACACAATAAAAGCTTTTTCTATTCTTTTATTAACTGATTTATGTATAGGATTCCATTCGCCCCACGGTTGGGAATTAATGATTGGCTCTGTCTACAAAGATTTTGGATTTGCTCATAATGATCAAATTATATCCGGTCTTGTTTCTACTTTTCCAGTCATTTTAGATACAATTTTTAAATATTGGATCTTTCGTTATTTAAATCGTGTATCTCCTTCACTTGTAGTGATTTATCATTCAATGAATGACTGAAAAATGATTGAACGACCCAATTCTAATATTTGTTACTTTGTCCATAAGCAAAACACTCAAAATAGTACTTATTCTTTCTACCCAGCCAAGGGATCTCTCCAATATTTCAGAAAAATTATTTCAGTAAATAGCAAAATTATAGATAGGGAACTCTGCTAGCGACCTACCTAATTTTATTGTAGAAAATTTCGGGATCAATGATTGGACCATGCAAACTAAAAAAAACTTTTCGTCGATAAAGAAAGAGATTACTCGATCCATTTCCCTATCGCTCATGATATATATAAT